CCTCCGTACTACGCGGTACTATATTTTGAGTCTAGTATGTCTACCCCTCTTTCGAGGCAGGGAAACGCGGCGAAGTTACGCTCACCAATCCTATTATACGAGTATATCTATATGCCTGTCAACTGCTGAACCGAATTTTTACCTCTTTTTAACCAAATTTACTAACTGTTACCACCCTATCACGGCCAAGATTGTACCGACTTGCGTCAAGCACCACCCCGTGGTCCCTCTTTCTCATCTCTCAAAAGGCATAACTAAGGAAAGCGCCAATCACGAATAGAAGAGCGCCCCCGGCAACCCGAGATTGGGCCGGGCGTTAGGCCTAGCTTCCTATCTATAAGACCTTGGAGGGCTGCCTTTGCTCCTTTAGCGTTCGCCTTGGCACTAGCCTCATAGTGCCTCGCCTGGCGCGATTTACACCAGTCGGAAAAGAACGCGGGCACCCCGGCAAGCGCCGGTGCTATCCATAACCTGTGGACCTCCTTGACAAGACGCCTCATCGGAGGGTCTTTACTACGACTATACCCAGGCGGGGGGGTCGGTTCTCCTATGATGTTCATGTTAACGGCGTCTATAGGGTTTTCGTATTCATTCATTTGATTATCCTCCACGATTTCGGTTTGATAGTCATGAGCACGTGGGCTCCCCGGTTCTATTTCGTTGATAGGGTAGTCAGCAGCGGACGTAAAGGACCCGTAGCTGGACCGCCTGTTAAAGGACGGCTCACCGCCGGAGCCTGACGGGGCATCAATCTCGATGGATATATCGCTCGTGACAGCATCCTGATAGGGGGGGGCGCTGTTGGTCGATCTAGAGTCTGGTAGAAGCATACCAGAAGCTAAATAGAGCGGATTACCATGAATAGAGGGGTGAGGTTTATCCTGCGCAATGCGCTGGGGAGGCTGAAAAGGAACACTGGTGCTACGGTGCTGCGGATTACGTGTCCAATTACCCTTAGCGATCCTTTTAGATAGGTGGTCCGCCAAATTCTTTTTGAATATTTCATCATCCTTCTTCATTTTACCTCCTGGTTGATACAATAATACACGGCAATAAGCCATTCTATGCTGGCTAGGCGAATGCCTCCCCCTTAAAGGAAGGGTCACTCAGTAGGTATTGTAGTACGGCACGCACCTACGTGTGCCTAACCGGCCCTAAAGACCCTTGACGGATTTGCCCCCCCTACAAGGAAGGGGGGGGGTCCGATTAGGCCACGCACAGCTCTAAGCCATCGGACGACCCTCCCGACTGCTTAGAGGGAATCTCTCTATAGGGAGCCCAACCGCGAAGGGTTAGATTATCATAGAGCGTGCCTCGGGCGGTCCGGCGCCGGCGTGCCGTAGGCCACCGCTGAGGCAGAACGTCAGTTAGGGTACGATTAAAGGCTTGTATAGAGACGCATGGGAAACCTTCGGAATCGCAGTAGTTAATATAGAATAGATAGGCCGTTTTTAGAGGCAACCTTGCGGAGGGCAACTCTACTATACTCTCAATGATCCAGCTTTCAAGCAGAAGGTACTTTAATGAGTCTAGCTTAAGGCTCTCGGGGTCGAAAGGGGTATCACCCTGCGAATGCTCACGATAGTTAGCACCTTTTGACATTGGTAACATCCTCCTCTTCCATCGTATGGGATAGATACTCTTCAATGATCAAGATAGGTAATGCAAATAGGGGAATGTATCATCAAGGGCGTCGACGCGTCGCCACATGGATACCACCCAAACGGCGGCTTAGTTGAATAGGTTGACAGCCAAGGGCTGATTTATCGCCGCGCCAATAACCACAATCGGCGAGCGATGTACAATAGGGTGCACCAAACAGTAAGTAGAAAAAATAGGACGTTTGTTAGCGCAATACAACGATATAATCGTGCAAATAGTCTACTATAAGAAGATCTATGCATATGTAAAACACATCCTTAAATGATTACTTAGCCTTCTCACTATAGTTAGCCAGGATAATAAAGAAGCTAACGGTGTGGAACACCGCAAAGAGGACAAGCATATAGGAAACCCCATAGATAAAGGGGTGATACGGCATGGAGAACGAAAAGCGGCCGGGGCCAATCACCACCCGCCTCACAGTATGCTTATTGATCTCTGTCCCAGTGGGTCCCTGCCCGTTAATGACTCGCACGTACTGCACCTCTTGAACAAGGACAGACGCTGTGAGAATGGCAAATACCAGAGGTATTATAAAGCTCCACAGGCCTTCGACCGCCATCATACGGGTCTGCGCCCTGGCCGCCTCCATCCTTCTTTCACCTACAAAGATGCGGGCCGGGATCGTTATAAGATGGGTGGGGAGGAACAGGATATACTGGAGAAAACCGGGGACCGCATAACTATAGACGGTGGCAACTGCAGAACCAATTCTAGAAAACAGGGTGACCTTTCGCGTGTCGGGATCGTCCACTACAAGAGACCACACGCGTTTGCCCACGTCGAGGGCAATCCGGCTCTGCTCCTCCCGGCTAAGCTTTGCACTCTGGCTCAAGGAGAGGTGGATCGCCTCCTGGAATTTGCGGATGTTATCCACCATAGCCCGATCAAGAACATATTTCAATATACCAAATAGACCAAGAAAAGTGCCGATGTTGTGCATTGGATACCTCCATAACAATATATAGTAATAGCAAGGACTTGTCAACGGGGTGCAAAGCTAGCGCCGGGATTGGGGCGCCGTAAAACGTAGAGAATGTAGAGAATGTAGAGAGTGTCGACAATGTCGATAGTGTCGATAGTGTCGATAGTGTCGATAGTGTCGACTATTTTGAACTTTTTGGTAAATTTGAGTTTTTTTACCTCGCCTGGCGTCTAGTCCTTCCTCTCCAAGGGAATCCTTACGCCAAGCAGGTCCAGGCTGCAGGACTGTAAGAAGCCATCTAGCTGCATGAAAACCTGGCTCCGGGAGAGCGAGGGGGTAAGGAACAGGAGCCCATCGTTCTCTAGGCTAAGGGGAACACCCAGGCCATTGCGGGATATACAGTCAACTAGATAGGCCAGAAGGACAACCTCGTGGGAGGCTAAGGCACGCGAGGAGAGTAGCCCCTCATGGTATCGGCTTCCCCCTTTCCTGCCACTGCGTTCTTCCTCGGCCCGTCCATAGTACGGCTGCACACGGGAAGGGATGTAGATCCTATTCCGGCTCCCCAACGCCAGCTGGAACTGCGCTAGCTCCACAAGTATGGGGTGGCGCAGGACCTTGCGCAGGCACTGCTCCAGCTCGTCAGGGCCCACGCCGCTATAGGCCTCCTTGATTTTCTCGCGTATGGACCCCCTTCCTTTCATACTGGCACCGTTGAGGCCCGAATAGAGTATGGTTTTTAGCAGCTTCTTGGGAATATCCCCTCCCCATTTGGTAAGTATATGGGACCAGAAATCTCCGGTGCCGTAGGCCTCCCAGGTATTGGGGGCGGCAACGCTCCCCGTTAGCCCGACGTAGATGCCCGTGTGGCAGGCCACCATATCGAGCTCGTATAGGGCCACCGATTCGGGTAGCAGGATTTCACCGATCAGCTCCTTGATAACCCTCTTGCAGTCCCTACGGAGGCTAGCTATCGTTCCGGAACCCTCCGAAGTATGAGGCACGAGCCTCGGATAGCTCCATTGGCCGCGGTAGGAGGATGCAAAGAGCCTCTTGGAGGGGCAATTACGGGTATAGTAGGTGCTCCCCTGCCGACGAAACAGGCGGAATAGCATATAGCAGGTATCTAGAATCTCCCGTGAACCTTCGTTGATTGTGTCTATAAGCTCCGAATAGTTCCCTGAATGGTCCCTTAGCGCTCCTAGACTCTCCTCTAGAGCCCCTGCTAGTGGGTAGGCCATGCCTACCATGGTCGTAGATCGTTCCAGCTTGGGTGGGAGGCTTAACCTCGGGAGAGGCCCCCTCTCGAGCTCTGTATAGAGCCTTTCTACCGCCTTCCTATTTTCGCTGTTGCACGGGATGATCTTCTTAGCCTCCTCCACAAGCCGCTCCTCGGTCCAGTCCTCCTGTTTACCTTCTAGTTCATGAAGAAGCCTAGGATGCTTCGTTAAGAAGTCCCCCGTCTTATCCTCTTCGGCCTTCGTGAGATTGCCTACCTTTCTACGAATAAGCTCGTACAAGCTGCTTAGTACCCTCTTAGGTCTTTTAGGAGGCCCCAGCAGGCTTAGAACCTCCTTCTGTTTGGTCCTGGTACTGCCCGTGGGCTCATCCGTCCAACTACCGGCCCTCTCATTGACTTTCCGTTCATCCTCTTCGGGTTTCGTGCAATCAGCGTTACCTTTTCTATCCGCCGGGCTGGTCATACATCCGCCCTTTTCGCCCAATAGGCTCTTCTCCTTCTCCTTCTCAATAGGGGGGGCGATGCTTTCTAAACTACCATTCTTGTCGGAATTCCCAAATTTCCCAAATTTCCCAAATTTCCCAAAATAGTCGACACTATCGACACTATCGACACGGTTGCCGTGCTCGGCCTCCTCGTTTTCCTCTTCGTCCCACCCGTTCCTAACGGCTGTCTCTTCATAGGCCTTCTTAAAGAGATCGAATCCTTCCCACGGCTCGGTCTCCATGAGGTACTTGATGGACTCTGACCTCTTAGTCCTTCTTAACCTCTTTCCATAGGCCAGGTTAACGCCAACCACAATCCGCCCCTGCGACCTCCTCTTGACGACTATGTCCCTATAGCCCATGGACCGCACCGAGTCCTCTAGCATATCACCGAAGGAGTTGTAACACACCGGCTCGATCCCCTGCGCTTCCGCATAGTCAACGTAGGACTCGTACAGCCCTCCAGCCAATGGGATCTTTTTCGCTCCCAGCGGCATCTCGGTGCCGGGGTTATACAACACCTTAGAAAAGAGCCATTCCATCACGCCGGATGGGTCTAGCCCTCCCCCGCTTAGCTCGTTGATGGCCTCCACGCTCTGCCCGATCCGGGCTCTCTCGGCCGGCATCTCGAGAGCCCAGTTGATTAGACCACTCGCGTTCACCTTGAGCTTCTCTAGCAGATGGGGATCTCTCTGGACGGCGGCCTTGGGCGTTAGCACGTAGAGCGCGCGCCTCCTAAAGCCACTTGTGCGGTCCTGTACGCACCATTTCGTGTTAGACGTTACCAAGAGGAGTGCCGTTATGGAGACTCCATAGATGCTGCCATTCTTGATCTCGATGACGATCTTATCTCCTGACACGAATTTCTTGATCATCGAGCATTGGGCGTCGTTCACCTTAAGCGGGATGTCGGGCAGCGTGATCAGTAATCTATCCTGTACCACCTTCATCTCAAATCGATTGGTCAGCCGTAAGATGTCTAGGGCACATGCCGCGTCCCCTAGAATATGCTCCAGCAGCTGGACAAACGTTGATTTCCCTGTTGCACCGGGGCCCCATAGGTAGATAAAGAATTGTTCACTGTTATCATGCGTAAACAATAGGCGAAGGTAGGCTCTTAAAACGTTGAGCTTAAGCTGGTTTTCGTCTGTTAAGCAGAGTAAAAACGTCTTTTGAATGTATGTCAATGATGTACACGTATTCAACTCTATACCACATTGATGGAAGGACCACAATCCTGGCTCGGTGGGCAGTAGCCTCCTCTCATCGCCCTGAACCACCAGGAGACCGTTGATGAAATGGACTCCCTTGAGCGGCTTCGGTGTCTTGTAGAGCCGCTGCCTTAGGTATTCCTCCATAAGCTTCCGGAACTGGAGCGTTCCCATCCTCTTCCGATTCATGGGAGGCCTCTCCTTCCTTATTCTCGTCAATACATCCTCTATCTCATTCAGAATATCGAAACAGGAGCCATCATGGGTCGACCAGTGCCCATCTTCATACCGATACCATTCCTTTTCGGGCAACCGGAAGATCCATCGATCAGCTAGCGCCTCCGCCAGCGTTTTGCTAACGCTCTCTTCTAAGGATTCTCCCTCGTTGGGCTCTTGCCTGGACTCTTGCCCAGCCCTTTGCGCCATCCTCCTTTCCAGGATTCCCAGCAGGTCGCCCTCCTTATCTGCCTCCAACGGCGGTTTGCAGAGGACGCGGGCCAGGAATAGCAGCACCTCTCTATCCATCGACCGATCCTTAATGACCTGATTGTAGAGGCTATTCCATCTGCGCCCAAATGGGATTATCTCGTTGATTTCAGGGGGCGGGTATCCCTGCGCGGGCATCAGCGGGGAGGGCAGACGAGCCAGTTTGGTCAGAGGGGCCCATTGAATGATGCTCCTTCCCGGCCCTAGTATGGTAATTCTCCGGTTTAGGAAGTATTCCATCCGCAGCCCAGCCCGGCTTATCCCGGTGCTAGGCGTATCCTTGGGAAGTCCCGTCCCCCATATGTGCAGGCCTCCCGAAGGCGTCTTTTCTATGCTTATATCCACGTATTCGGATAAGGCCTCTCTGATCGACAGCGCAAGGTGGGTGTTGTCTAAATCGATAATACCTACCCCATTAGGAAGCGAGCCCGCAATCAATCATCCCTAAAGGGTAAAGGGGTGGTTGATTCCCTCTCCCTACAGAGAATCTTTTTTCACGGCCTGACAAGCCCACGCCTGCCTCGTAAGCAAATCTTTTTTTTCAGTATCAATAAAATAATACCCTATGAAGATGCGGAAGAGATAGGCATTCCCTTTCCGTCTAAATACTTGCCTAACTACTTGGATGTAGCAGCATGGGTTGTTACTGCCCAACCCCAGCTGCGCATCGCGCGGAAATACTTATATCTCCTCCGGAGTAGACGGGTGATCATTTTCCTAGCAAGTGATTCCGGGTGCGAAAAGACAAATACAAGCTAGATAGGAGAATGTCAGGATCAATTACCGAAGAAGATATAACTATTTCGTAAGTTGCAGAGACAGACTAGTTGGGACAGCAGAACCGGCTTCTAAGAAAAATCATTCGAAAAAAAAAAAAAGAGTTTGCGTCACAAGAAGAGAAGTAAATCTAGAATAAAGTATTCCGTGTGATCCCGATAATGGGATCTATTAATATACCCGATAGGATTGATGCTAGTGCACGAATGATCATAGCTATTTCAATAGAACTTTTTGAAATTGAAATTGATGGAGAAACTAATGAATTTCGTATAGAAGTTGTGGATGCATCGCTCCTCCCACTCTTCCCAGTGAACATTAATTTAATTATTTTAAGATAATAGTAGATAGAAATTACACTTGTGACAAGCGCTACCAGAACTGATGGGTACGAACCAGCTTTCCATCCATGCCAAAAGAGATAGAGTTTACCAAAAAAACCGGATGGTGGAGGGATACCCCCTAGGGATGGTGAACGTAAAACCGGAGAGAATGTTAGAACAGGATCCTTCATGTATAATCCCGCGTAATCCCTAATATTATCAGTTCCGGTTCGTAAACCAAATGAGGTGATACGAGCAAAAGTTCCCAGATTCATGAGTATATAAATAAACGTATAAGTTATCATACTTGCGTAACCGTTCTCCGGGTCTGCAGCAAGTACTCCAATCATAATATATCCAATTTGGCTTATAGAGGGATAAGCTAGCATACGTTTCATGCTTATTTGAGTAATGGCAATTAGATTTCCTAATATCATGCTAGAAGTAGCTAATAATCCTACCACAATATGCCACTCATTAGATAAATATGGAAAAGTTAGACCGAAGAGTCGCGTAAATAAAGCTGGAGCTGCTACTTTAGAGGTAACGGAGAAAAAAGCAACGACTGGTATAGGAGAGTCAGAGTCGAAAAGAAGATTTTCGATCTTTCCGCTCATTCAGAACCGTGCATGAAATTCTTATTTCACACGGCTCTTGGTTCATAAGAGATTCACAACTGATATCGCCCCCAGAACCTTCCTCGTGTATGTTTTAAACCCATTCTTCCTTGAAGAATTCATTAATCATTCAATATGGGGACTAATTGTTAACTTCTCGAGGAATCCCTCATCGTTTGTTTGGATTACCCACCAGCAGTTTCAGTTTCGTCTCGAATTCTTTCTTGCTTGTTTGCCCTTCTTCATTTTTCACCGGAATCCTTTCAACAACTCAAACTACTTGTTGAGTTGGTAGGCACACGCCCGGGCGGGAGAGACAAATTGCGACTTTTTTCGTTCCTA